TGGCACCAGCAAATAATAGAACAGCGCACAAAGTAACAAATAAAAAATTTACTTCATTATTATAAATCAAGTTATTATTTATTTGGAATAAATCACGAAATTCGAAACTCCCCGTTACCCAATAAAACCCTAAAATGCCTAATAATAAACCAAAATCGCCCACACGATTAGTTACAAACGCTTTTTGACAAGCCTTTGCTGCAACAGGTCGTGTGAACCAAAACCCTATTAATAGATACGAACATATCCCAACTAATTCCCAAAAAATATAAATTTGTATCAAATTTGAACTAGTAACTAATCCCAACATGGAAGTACTGAAAAAACTCATATAAGCAAAAAATCTCAAATATCCGTGATCATGAGACATATAATTATCACTATAAATAAGAACCATAATTCCAACAGTAGTGATTAATATTGACATAATAGAAGTAAGTGGATCAATCAAGTATCCGAATTCTAAAGAAAAATCATTATTGATAATCCAAGACCATACATATTGATAGACAGAACTGCTATTTATTTGCTGAATAGAAAGATTCATGGAAAAAATCATGACTATACTTAACAATAAAACGCTTTGAAAAGCCCACATACGACGAAGACTTTTTGTTGCCGTCGGAAAAAGAAGAAGTCCCAACCCTATTAACATAGGAACTGGAAGTGGAAGAAAAGGTATTATCCACGCATATTGATATATCTGTTCCATAAAAAAAGTTTTTTATTCTTAATTAATTGTTTCCGATTCACCGGATTTTACCTCTTTCGAAAAAGTCAATAAAAAATCAATATATGCACTAACTTATTTAATAATTTTAGATTAGTATTTATTCTGAGTCTTTTCAAAATCGTTCAAATATTCAAAACAAGAAGTTATAATTGGTCAAATGATATGACCAAGCGACATATAAAAACATAAAAACAATACTTATTATAGGAAAATGAAAATAGAAATTATTACGATAAATTATCATAATAATAATAAGAATTTCTATTTGTAGAGCAAGAATAAAAATTTGGGCTAAAAAGAGTACTTGATGCTGATATGAATTATAGGATTAACTAAGGTCATCGGTCTAATGAAATCTAATGAAATAAAAATTAGTTAGTTTATTTTTACTCATTAACTAATTCATTATGGAATTCATTGTTTTCCATTTCAATTTATTAGTAAATTTTAGAAGATTATAGATCTAAAATGAACTTTTTTATCGAGAAAGGATAAAAAATGACTGAGATATTTTTTATCAAACCACGTATCCTTTAACAGATTTATTACTAGTCTCACTCGAATTTTAAAATTGAATTTAGGTGTATTTTTTATCAAAACTAAAAAACTCAATTTATTAGGCAAAAGTTTACAAGCCTTTGAAGTATTTTATTACATTTACATGTAAATAAAGTATAGAATAACAAAAAGAAAAGTCTTTTAGGTTTTTTATTGATTTTATTTTGATTTCTATGCCATAGCAGATTCTAAAGATATAACTTTGAGAGATAAACAATGAGAACTAAAAGTTCCAAATGAAAAAATTTAGGTTTTACGAATAGTGTCTGGAATCAAAATTTTGTTATTTCGAGTAATTTTTGATCCAATTTTCACGGATTTTTGACATATCTATATTTATTTTGAATCTTATTTAGAGAAAAAATAGATAATGAATAAGAAATAAGAATTTGTTTTGAACAATAGATGTCTTTCACATCCAACTATAACAATGAGTAACTTCTTCATTTTAAAATGGCGGTTCCAAAAAAACGTACTTCGATATCAAAAAAGCGTATCCGTAAAAATATTTGGAAAAGGAAAGGATATTTGGCAGCGTTAAAAGCTTTGTCATTAGGGAAATCTCTTTCTACCGGGAATTCAAAAAGTTTTTTTGTACGACAAACAAATAAGTCCTAAAATATTGGAATAATTTGTGAATTTCAAAGTTAATATAAAATTAACAATTGTTAGTCCCTATTCTAATCAATATGAAATAGACTCTTAATTATAAGATTATTATAAGATATAAGATTATTATAAGATTATAAGATGTCTAAAAGAGGAATTATTACGTTTTCTTAATTCTAAAAAAATTATTTTTTCTTTTTTTAGTATATTTTCACTCAGATTTTGGTGGTGTGGTGGGGAGTCTTTTTTTCCCCATCGACCTTTACAAAAAAAAAATAATTTTTATCTTTCTCGGTAAGGGCAGATATAAGATTTTTAGTTCAAATTAATTAATTGTTGAAACTAATGGATTTCATGTTAAAAATTTTTGGATAACTTTCTGACTTCTTACTTTATTGTATTTACTATATGTATTATGTAATGTATTTAACATAAAAAGAACTTAATTGTTGAGATATTATGTACAAATAATGCGTCAATTTGGAGTAATCCAAAATATGCCTATTTTGGATTCATTTAGAAAATTTATTTTTGTCTCAAATTTTGAAATCAGATAAACCAGAAATAATGACATAAAAGTAAAAAAAATTATTCTATCTA